ATCAACCACTTCACGTCCATCTAAGGCATCCACTGTGGTTATTTCGTATCCGCCTTTTTCTTTTCGTAAAATTTGCTTTACTATACCCGCTGCTGTGGCATTATAAACTGTATTATTACTCTTGCTTCCGTCAGGATAAATCTGACCTCTTCCTCTGTTACCGCCTGCATATATTGGATATTTTAAGAAGTGAGTATCTTTTTTAGTAGCAGGGTCCGGGGAAAGAATAGGAAAGGCGATTTCGCTATATTTTTGCCCGGAAACAGGACCTATCACAAGAATATTTTTTTTTTGGGGACGGTAGCTCTGAAAAGAAAGATTTCTGATCTTTTCTTTCATCTCTGGAGAAATACGATCAGGCGGAGCTAATTCAAATCCCTCAGGTAAAATGAGAACAGCCCCTACATTCAACCCCCCTTTCTTGCCATTAGCAAGAACTTGTTTTAATTTCATATCATAAGGAATTCGAATAACTGCTTCAAATACAGTATCGGGAAGGATCGCTTGGGGAACCTCAATATCCACAGGCTTATTAGCTAAATGGCAATTGGCACATACAATACGCCCAGTCGCTTCTCGTGGATTTTCATAACCTTGCTGCGCAAAAATGGGGTATCCATTTGAACTTGAGGGCCGAGTCATTATATATATCATGAGTGATGCGGAAATGGATCGAGTAATCTGTTCTTTTATCCAAGAAAAAGTATTTATAGTTTGCATTTGCATGGTCCAATCATTCATCCCGAAAATTTCTACAATAAGTTGGGTAGGTTGCTAGTATAGTTTCCTATCCGCTATTCTGCTATTTATTTTATTAAAACTTAAATTAAAGAACTGTCTGGGTAAAAATAAAGTATGGTTTTGAACGCTGTGCTTATACACAAAAAAAGAAACATTAGAATTAAAATTGCATTTATATCCATATCTCTTTTTTCTTTTCAGTCATTCATTGAATGATAAATTACTACAAGTGACGGGGATACACGATTTAAATAGTGGAAAATCCAATATTTCAAAACTGTATCTAGAATAACTGGAAACGTAGAAACAAGACCTGATATAATTTGATGATTATGAGCAAATCCAAAATCTTGGTAGATAGAGCCAATCATTAGTTCCCAACCATGAGGCGAATGAAATCCGATACATAAATCAGTTAATAACAGAATAGAAAAAGCTTTTATTGTGTCACTTAAGTTATATAGGAATTCTTTAACCCAAGAATTAAGAAGAATAAGTTCTTTATTTCCCAGAATAGAATAACCACTTAGAATAAGGAAACATATTATATTTGTCGAAAATTGCAAAATCATATGTATACAGTCCTCATTGTCCATCTTGATCAATTGAATCGTTTCGTTGTGGATTCCTATACGAAGTTTTTGTAGATGTGTTTCTGAGTATTCCTTTACCATTTCGTCCAACAAGCGTAGCTCTTCTAATTCGATAAATTTTTTTAGAAAACTCTTTTCTTGAATATCGTTCAAAAAAGTTTCCGATTGCTTAGTATTCCACCAACTAGTAAACCAGGATTCCAGACTTTTTTGAAATGATAGCACGATCCACCAGGGGAAAAAGACTATCGCTACAAGATATAGAAAAGCAATAAATGCTTTCTTTTTTTCCATTTTTTTCATCTATAAATTGTTTATGAACTCTTCGCATTCGTCGACTCTATGCGATCTAATAGTTTTATCAAACCTGAAGTTATTATAAGTATCCAATCCATGAATTTTTTTCTCTTTTTTTTTAGTCCTTGAATCTTTAAATAATCATTATAATTAATTATAAAAACTCCAATTGGTTATTAAAGCGAACAAAATAAAAGATTTTAAAAAATAAAACATTGACACGATTTTTTTGTATTAACCTATCAATTCTAAACACTGAAAAAAAAGAATCCATTCTGATAAGATAGGTATACCGTCAAGAGTATTGTAGAGTTTTTATTTTACTCCGAGTTAAGAAAGTATTTATCATTTTAAAATACTTCAATTGGTACACGCAAGAAATAGGCCAATTCAGCAGCTTTTTGTTCAATTTCTCGTGGAGTCAAGTTTTCATCCGTACGGGTCAAGGGAATGGCCCCCTGACCTCTTATTTCCATATAAAGTACACGACGAGTATAAATACCCTCTTTAAGTTCTATTCTAATAGACTGAATATCTTTTATAAGAAATCGGAGGCAGATGCGACGATTTTTTCCAGGAAATCCCCGGCGAACAATACATACTATCCCTTCTTTTTTATCGAAAAAATCATAACCACTACCTACATTCAACGAAATTGTACACCACAAATAGGAGCTAATAAAGAGGCCTGCGATTCCATAGAAAGACATCACGATCCCTTGCGGAAAAAAAAGAATTTGCTGAGGGGGAAATAAAGATATAAAATTCCTACCAAGATAGCTAGAAATTCCAACCAATACAAATCCTAATGAACCTAACAAAAGGGTAAAGGCCCAGCCGAAATTACTTATTTTTCGAGATCCTGTTATAAGTTCTATCCATATACATTCTGATCGCCAATTCATAATAGATCTGATTCCATTTTAATTAAAAGAATACCCCAAAGTATTATTTCGACTTTCATTACTTTAGTTATGTTTCCGGCGTAACTCTCATCAACTAGTAATATATCTGATGTGAAGCTTGACTTTCACTTTTTTTTTAGTTTAAGAGTAAGTAATTCTAATTCATCAAATTAGTTATAAAAATTATACCCCTATGCCATGTTTCCACATGCATAAGGGCTCTCAGTTATGTTCGTAAAAACCGCGTAATATAGCATTTTGCTAAATAGATATATGTTCAAGCCTAAGTTTAAAAAATAAAATTTGGACTACAGGACTTAAACAATCTTGTTTTTTTGAACATGCAGAAATAAGGAAGCCATTGCAATTGCCGGAAAGACTAGGCCGACTAAAGGCACAAGAATAGAGGGAAAGTTAATAGTTGTCATAGAATGGGTACCTCGATCTACTATATTGTACCTGTTTGTTATATTTTTTGTTGTTATTATGTTATTATATTAATTAATTTATTAGAATTCTAATTAATTCTTCATATAGCTATAAGAATACACTAAATAGAATTTTTTAGCTTTCGTCTTTTGTTTCTACAGAATTCAATAATTTCGAATTAGTTGACTAATTTCATAGAAGGAAAAGGAAGACTTTTTTCTTTTATCTTGTTGATAGAGTTTTGCTAATTAGTAAACAGTCAAAAAGAAGAGATCGAATTATTTAAATTATTCTATATTCTCTTACAAAAGTGAAGGTGTCACCAAGAAAAAAATACGACTCTTCCGCTTTTTTTTATTCTGATAAAAAAACTTTTGAACATAAAGAATTGACTTTAAATATCGACTTTTTTTTTTACAGTAAAAAAAGCGTGTAGCTGAAATAACTCACTTAGAACGCCTTTTAAAAGATTGCGTGGTACGATTGGATCAAATAAACCCTTATGGAATAAATATTCGGCTGCTTGTGAACCCTCGGGTACTGTCTTATTCAATGTTTGTTCAATTACTCTTTTACCCGCAAATGCAATGTAAGCGTTGGGTTCGGCAATAATAATATCCCCTAACATACCAAAACTGGCTGTTACCCCCCCAGTAGTCGGAGATGTAAGAATTGATACATAGAATAACTTTTTATTTGATTGATAATCATATAAAACAGATGATATTTTCGCCATTTGCATTAAGCTCAAGCTTCCTTCTTGCATACGTGCTCCTCCAGAAGCACATACTATAATAAGGGGTAGTAATTTATTACTAGCATATTCAATCAACCGGGTTATTTTTTCCCCTACTACTGATCCCATACTACCTCCCATAAACTCAAAATCCATAACCCCAATTGCTACAGGAATACCATTTAGTTGACCTATACCTGTTTGAACAGCTTCAGTTAAACCTGTCTGTCTTTGATAAGAATCAATACGATCTTTATAAGGCTCCTCCTCCGAATGAAATTCAAGGGGATCCATAGAAACCATATCTTCATCCAGAGGATTCCACGTTCCCGGATCAATCAGAAGTTCAATTCTATATGAACTACTCATTTTCAAATGATATCCACATTGTTCACAAATATTAAGGTGGATATTTGTGAACAATTTTTTAAAATTTAAAAAATAACAATTTTCGCATTGAACCCACAAATCCCTATTTTTTTGAGTTACATCAAGATTTTCTCTTCTAGTTAAATTACTATCATTTGTGATAGTTCTTAGACTTCCACCTTCACTCCTACTTTCACTTAAAATGTAACTAAAAATGGAATTATCACTACCGGAATTCTTAATACGTATTTGAGAATAAAGATAATTATCAATACAATTTTTTATGCTATTATTCCAACTATATTTAGTATCATACGTGTAACGATCATTATAGGTATCGCCACTCTTAGATCGCGAGTTCGGAAAACTTGCATCCCACAAATTCGAAAAAGAATTGAGTAATTCATTTCGAAAAGAATGATCGCTGTCAATCTCAAAATATTGATTTTCAATATCAAAATATATTGAATAACTATCCCCTTTACTGTCTATAAGTAAAGACGTATCATCAGAGAAAAAATACCGAATATCCATGAAACGCAATAAATTATCAACATTACTGTAAGGAAACCAGTAACTATTTCTCCAACTCCGGCTCTTTTTTTCTATATCATTTACACTCGAATCTTTCCTTTTACTACTACTGATATTTTCAATAGGACCCAGCGTGTCCGTTGATTTACTTAATCCACACCCGTGTTCTAACTCTTTTTTAAACAACTTCGAATGGAACCGCCCCTTTTTCATAGAGCTTTTGCGCCCCCTAATTTGCATGAAACTAAAATCGATGAATAGTCATTCGATGAAAATCAATTTGATTATTATCAGAATCAGAATAAGTATATAAATTCAATCGTTCGGATTATTAACTAAATAATAAGTGAGTATGTTTTAATATTTTGTAAGAATCCATTGATATCAAAAGAACAA